TCAATCATCCGCTTTGGTATCTTTTTGAACAAAAATGGTAATATTGTTCCTCCATTGATCAAGAATTTCGGTCTTTGGGAAGTATCATGATCATCCAATAAGAAGGGTTTCAATTTCTTCAAATGAACGATTTGAACACCTATGAATTCTAACAACTGATTGCAGAGTTGATCATTCGGACCTTTCAATTCATAGATGTGGATCTCGGACCTATGAATGGGGATATTCCCGATACTCACAAAGAAAAAGGGAAGTAACTTGGACAAAAAGGGAAGTGACTTGGACAAAAAGAGAAGTGACTTGGACAAAAAGAAACGAAGTGTCTTAGACAAATCTTCTTTGTCGATAGCCTCGGACCAATCAATCGAATATTGATTAATACGTAATCGATCGAACACTACTTGCACTACTTGAAAAGGATTCTTCTGTTCAGAAACGAAATGTTCCAAATGTTCCTGGAAATTCTTGCTCCCATTGGACCATTTGTATCTATATGCATCAGGATCCCGATTCATGGATCTCTCAGTTCGAGAAATAAGAGGATCAAACCATTTCTTCTGACTCTTTTTAAAATTTGATAAATGTTGGTTGATCGTATATTTCATTATAGTTATATGATTCAGAGTATCATTTCCTATTTGATCCCTTTGAATTCCATATTCGAAGTTACGATCGGATCTATTCATTAAAAAGAATCGATTCGATACATTTCTTATGTACCCATAGGTGCTATGAGAAAAAGATTCATTCTCCTCATAAAAAAGAGGAGGTAGAACCAATAAGGATTTCTTTTTCGATTCATCTCTGGAGTTGAATACCTCATTCAATAATTTTTTTTGATCCAACCCGTAGGAATCAATAGAAAAGGCAAATACCCTATGATACACCAGATCCGGCTCGGTTATTGATAGAGTGAATAGATCCGCCATTTCTGGGAATCTCTCTTCTGATTCAAAAAAATCGTGGCGTAACGCGTATCCCCCTTTGTTCCGGTCATGGAATAGATGAAAGAAATCAAAAAATGGATTTTTGTTCAAGAATGAAATCTTATTGGAACTGTCCATATCCGGTTCATCCTTTGGAACCAGATCCGGGATGTGATATGGTTCCGAAGGATGAATTGAGACGGTATTTTGTAAATACGTAATTATCTTGAATATATCAACCATTTCTTTATTTTCCGCTCGCCTGGAAGGGACAAAAGAAACATCTTGTTTTTTCTTCAACAATTTCTGATCTCTAGTGGACCTCTCAGTAGGATTCGAACCCAGATGAAGTTCTGACCATCTGTCAGAGAAAAAAGAACGAATTGATCTTGTAGGATTCCCAAGAAATTCTTCGATTTCTTCCGGAAGCAGATGATTATTCATCCGCTTCTCAGGTTCCGTGAATAGCCAGGACTCTGTTTGATCGATCAATGTGTGATATTCTGAATCCTCATTTCTAACGGAATCGAAATGATCTCTGGATTGATCAGAAGAAGATCCTTTCCATTGGCTAGAATCCGTTACTTGAACGAAAATAGATCTTGTGGAATCATATTGAATATTTGACAATACATTCCGTACCTTGCTAAAAAACCGATCCTTGTTTACCAACCACACATTGTCTAACCAAATCCAATTCTCTCTCGAGACGTTCCTCAAAAAATCCGATTCGTGCTGATTCTTCCCCCAACTAACGAAGAGATCTTGGCGGAATTGCCACATATGAAATTGAGCACAATTTTGCAAAGAAATACCCCACTTGTTTCTCGAGAAGAGATGGGAAACATGCTCAATATCATTGGATTGCATAGTTGCCCCAGCTCCTTGTTGTTTGAAGAAACTCTCCCCCTCAATTGGTCTTTTTTCACGAAAAGCAGACATGAGATAAGAAATCAAGTCTTTCCCTAAGATTTCGAATAGCTGTCCCGAATTCAAGTTGATTATGTTTCGTTTCTTCCTCGGAGAAAGACGATCAAACAATTCCCAATCATGGTCCTTGCGGATCGGATCATCCGTATAGGATAAAAAATGAAACTCCAGATATTTGCTATCTTTCTCTTTGAATGAGATCTCAATTCCAGCTATGGTTTCATTAGATATCTGACAACTAGAATCCCTCTTTTTTCCGATCCGGTTCCTCCACCACCGCGAACCCCGGTTAGATTCAGGCATGATACACTTTTTCTTTATTGGGAGAACCCAAGTACTCTCTTGCGGACCCATGAAACAACTCTCAGAAATCTTTTTCCCTTTTGGAAGATACAGGAGCGAAACAATCAACCTATTTCTATTGGAAGACCAAAAAGATTCTTCCAATGTCTCATTTCTGGGTCCAATGGAATTCATAGGTATAGGAAGAAGCCTCATCAAATAGAGATTTTTTCTTTCGACCATCTTTCGATTGTTAATACGAGATATAAGGACCACTACTACAAGCAGTACTACACCTTTGATCGTGAAATATCGATTGCTTGTTGCACCCTGTGAATCACGTGAAAGTAGGATACTCAAAA